TATTCCTCTGCTTCCATTTCCACTTTCCGTAAACGAGCCCGAGCTCGTTCGAGCTGCTCAATGACCCCTCTACGCAATTCTTCCGAATTTCGAATAGTACTCAAAATCCTCTGTTTTCGATTATCTAATAAATCATTTAATGAAAGTAGATTATCTTACCATTAATTTTACAACTTCCATGATCTCTTCCCGAACCAAACATGAATCTTTCGATTCATTTGGCTCTCACGCTCAATTTTTTATTTTATGGACACTTTCATATCTTTTTTTTTTATGTAATGAGCCTATCCTCTCTAGTTCTAGTTCTGTTTGTATGCAAACATATCAAAACCGATACAAGACCAGAATATTAGAAGGACTCTTCCGACCAGACACAAATCTCTAATTGTCAGCAAAGTTGTTTCTTTAATTTGTTCTTTATTTAAATTTCAATGAAATTTTTATTCAAATCCAAAAATTCCTCTTTTTTATACATTATACATAGGTCGTCGATTCGGCATTGAATATTGGATAATAAAACGCAGGGCGCCCTTTTTATTTATTCTAGTAAACGGTTCAAATAATTTTATTGATATGAGTGTTATATATCAGAAAAATTACCAACTATTCTTTTTTAAACCATTTCGGTACTAACGTAGTGGTAGAAAGAGTACCATGTTGTGCCCGGACTTCAAACAGTTTAGCTTTAACCATGTTAATGGTCTCACCTTATTGGTTGATAGAGAGTCAAAGTTGACTTACCAATAAAGAACGAAATGCTATGGTTCTTACATATGATTTCTTAATTTATTCAGAAGGAATTCGTCGAGATTTTACACTTTTTTCCTATTATTTATCTTATTCTATAATTTATAATAATATATATATAAATAACATAAATAAATAAAGTGCAGCCGGTTGGGTCCAACCTATTCTTGAAATATACAACTCGCACACACTCCCTTTCCAAAATAAATCAATACACCAAGCACTGCACTTAGATTTATTAGATTTGTTGCTAAAATATCGGTATTAAACCCGAAACTCCCGGCGGATGGCCAGTGGCCTAAGGAAACGAAAGAATCGGTTACATTTTTCATATGCTCTCCTCTTATAGATAGGACTAACAAAGAACAGAGTTCTTTTTGTATCACTTGACTTGCCCTTTTTTGATCGATTTCTTTTTCTTAATTTTTTTCTTTGTTTTAAGTTTCCAATAAGATACTTATTAAGTTGAGTCCTAGGTCTCGTAGAAATTGCAAAATATTTCCCTTGTTCAAACACTTCCTAAAGGGAAAGTAAAAATTCCATCGTACTAACCGAAGGACGGGAAGGAAGAAAGCGAGCAAATCCACTAATTCGTCATCCTCAAATCAGTCCTTCCCGGGGTATTGTTCCAACAAATACATAATTCTAGGATGAAAGTAGTGATATAATTCACAGAAGCAAACGGCAACGAATTAATAAAATAAGAAAAAGTGCGTATTGCACTTTTTTACATATTCATTCTAGGATGAAATTAAACAAAAGGATTTGCAAATAAAAGCGCTAATGCCACAACGAGCCCATAAATGGTTAAAGCTTCCATAAAAGCTAGACTAAGCAATAAAGTGCCTCTTATTTTTCCTTCTGCTTCTGGTTGTCTCGCAATACCTTCTACGGCTTGGCCTGCAGCAGTACCTTGCCCAACTCCAGGTCCAATAGAAGCAAGCCCTACGGCCAATCCAGCAGCAATAACGGAAGCGGCAGAAATCAGTGGATTCATGATGATAGGTTCCTCGCACCAAAAAAAAATAGTTAATGATACAATCAACCAAGGAATTATTACTTATTCGATCACTAAAAAATATCAAATCAAAGTAACTAAAACTTCGAAAAAAAAAATAATATAGATAGGGATAAACCCTATATAACTAATATATATCTACTATCACATATACATTTGTTTCCTTCATAACGGAAACCGCCCGCATTTTTTATTGAATCAGATTCTATAATAATTCGTCGAAAGATATACAGGAACTGTGGCTAGACTTATAGACATTACATCATTACATATAGACATATATCTAGTGTGATCTCCCTAACTCATCCTTCGTAATATCATCTATCTTTCCTCCTAGAACTCTAGTCATATATACATATGTATTTCTTATTTCTATCTATATATGTATATGTTCCCGAACCAAGTATATTTTCTTGAACCATGAATTGCCTCAGTCGGGATAAGCTTAAAAAAAGAAGACTCTTTCTAAAACTAATCAATGATGACCCTCCATGGATTCCCCTATATAAGCTGCGGCTAAAGTTGCAAAAATGAGAGCTTGAATACCGCTTGTAAATAATCCAAGAAACATGACAGGGATAGGAACTACTAAAGGTACTAAAGAAACAAGAACAACAACTACTAATTCATCCGCCAATATATTCCCGAAAAGTCGAAAACTCAGAGATAAAGGTTTTGTGAAATCTTCTAGGATGTTAATTGGTAAAAGGATTGGAGTTGGTTGAATGTATTTTCCAAAATAAGCCAATCCTTTTTTGGTAAGACCCGCATAAAAATATGCCACGGACGTGGGTAAAGCTAAAGCAACAGTAGTATTTATATCATTCGTGGGGGCGGCCAACTCTCCATGAGGTAACTGTATGATTTTCCAAGGTAAAAGAGCTCCGGACCAATTAGAAACAAAAATAAATAAGAACATGGTTCCAATAAAGGGAACCCAAGGCCCATATTCTTCTCCAATCTGAGTTTTGCTCAAGTCTCGAATAAATTCAAGGACATATTCAAAGAAATTCTGCCCGTCGGTCGGAATGGTTTGTGGATTCCGAACAGTTATGATGACTGACCCTAATAAGATAGCAATTACTACCCAAGAAGTGATAAGTACTTGAGCATGAATTTGTAAACCTCCTATTTGCCAATATAAATGTTGGCCTACTTCTACACCTGATATATAGTATAATCCTTTGAGTGTTTTAATGGAACATGGTATAACATTCATATTGCCCTCTGACAGAAATAGAACTTAAAAAAAATTATTTTGATTCAACCGTCTCTTTTTCAACTTATCTACTTTCATCATTAATCATATATTTAAAATACCAAGAAATCACATAACATAATATCCCACATTTTATCTCTTTTAAAAAATTCAAGACAAGAATAGTAACCAATCTAAGAAATCAAAATAATTAACTAATCTTATTATTCTTAATCATAACATAATCATAATCAACGACTTCTTATATAGCTAGAACGACCCTCACAAATTGCGGATACTAATTTGTTAAGAATCAATCGGATTGAAGCTATAGCATCATCGTTGGCTGGAATCGAAATATCCGCAAGATCCAGGTCACAATTTGTATCGATTAAACAAATTGTTGGAATTCCCAAAATGACACATTTTCAAAGAGCCGTATATTCTTCTTGCTGATCAACGATGATTACAATATCGGGCAACCCAGTCATATAATAATAATATATTTGATCCCACCCAGATATGTTTGCAAAGTCGATAATTTTCTCTTCAACATTGCTGCATCTTTTTTAGGGAGACGGTTGAGTTTCCCCATCTTTTGTTCTGCTCTTAAGTCTCTGAACTTATGAAGTACCGTTTCCGTAGTGGACCGATTCGTTAACATACCACCGAGCCATTTTTTATTAACATAATGACATCGAGCCCTTATTGCAGCTGAGACTACTAAATCCGCTGCTTTATTTTTGGTACCAACCATTAAAAAGGTTTTTCCTCGACTTGCTGCATCAAAAACGAAATCACAGGCTTCTGATAAAAAACGAGCAGTTCTAGTAAGATTTGTAATATGAATACCTTTACTTTACTTTACGCTTTGCAGAAATGTAAGGGGCCATTCTAGGATTCCATTTCTTAGTACCATGACCAAAATGAACTCCCGACTCCATCATCTCTATGGATGTTCCAATATCTTCTTGTCATTTTTCCCGCGCTTTCTCTTTTTTTTTTTACAAATAAATAATTGTTCCTACGGAACCTTCTGCCGAGGTTGACTATTGATACATAGTCCAAACCATTAATTTTTTTTTTATTACTTACTTCATTTTTTTACTTACCAAAACTAGAAAGGAAAAAGAAAAAATCTCTGCTTAGGAATTATGAAATAGCGTAAATGAATTTTCTAATTGTGTCATTGTGTCATGGAAATTCCTTGGGCTACAAGAACAAAAAAATTCTCGATGGTGTAACAAAATATCTCTCATTTCCAACTCGAATACATTTTTCTTTTTTATTTCAAAATGAATGTTTTTGTCTTGCCTTGAACGGTGCACTAATTTTTTAAATCCGGTACCGATAGGGATAATTCCCCCCAGAACAACATTTTCTTTCAGACCCTTCAACCAATCAATACGCCCCCGTAGAGCAGCTTTTGCTAAAACTCTAGCAGTTTCTTGAAAACTTGCTTCAGATATGAAGCTTTGAGTATTCAGAGACGCCCTCGTTATTCCTAATAAAATTGCCCGATAACAGATCGCTTCATCTAAAGCACGCCCTGCTCGTTCCGCTCGCAGCAATCCGATTAATTCTCCAGGCGAAAAAACATTAGACATTCCGTCTTCTGAAACCAACACTTTTGATGTTACTTGTCGTACAATAATCTCTAGATGCCTATTATGGATCTGCACCCCTTGGGATCGATAAACCTTTTGGATCTTATTAACCAAAGAGATATGGCTCTGGGCTGTAGTTAGCTCAGCTCCAATTAAGAATCCCCAAGGAATTCCAAGAATTCTTGGTATACGTTCGTTCCAACCTTCAACTCTCCTTTCAAGGTTCATCGATATTGAACCAATCGAACGCACTTCGAAGATTTGCTCCACTTTTGGAAGTCCTTGTGTTATGTCACCAGATCGGGATTTTTCATATATAAATGTAACTAATGTATCTCCTTCAGAAAGGGTTTCTCCATAATGTCCGTGAACAGTCGCTCCTGGAGTAGCCAAATAGGGCTTAGCTGATCTTAGAACTAAGGAATCAACATGAACAATTAAAATTTGACCAGATTTTTTTATGTGTGTTCCATATTTAACTAGACATAGATTTTCACAAATAAATTGTCCAATGCTAATTATTGTGGATGTTTCTTCACAATAATTGTGATGTAAAAAGCACCAATTCAAATGGGATGGATTCAAAATGATGTTATTGCATGGGTTGGGATTATAAATCCTTCTATTTTCATCTATTAAACAGTATTTAAGTACTTGAAGTACTTGGAAAGTCGCTTTCAAATTATCAAGTATCCGATATTTGTTTACCAAGATCTGATTATGAGTTATTAAATAGTAAACTGAATAAAAGTTCACTATTTTAGATACAATAGTACCTAGGGGACCCAACAAATCCCTAATTAGAATTATGGGATTCAATTCTTTTGCCGTTATGTTATATTTCGAACCATTGAATGGACATGGACCAACTCGAGAACAATTGAATGATGACAAAATTATCAAAGCCTTATTTTGATTCAACAATGTACCAATAGTTACTTGATGCTGAGTAACTACTGAAATCTTCACTTTAGAAAAAAAGGGGTTGATATTGGTGGAATCTAATCCATTATCGGGAATCAATCCTGAACCCGCCGTATCATACCTTTTTCCGGCATATGAAATACTAGACTTTACTAACTCAATTATTATGAAATTTTGAATCAGATCATTTACCCTTACCTCAACAAGAGAAGCATGAACTTCTTCTATAGAACCATTTTTTTCTTGGTCCCAATTCAATACTAAGCAAGTCCGAACTAATTGAATACTTGTGTGAAAAATTCCGCGAATTGACTTTCCGTTTCCATAAAGGATATAATTGACAATTCTAAGTTGGACATTATCTTTTTCCTGCAAGAGATCTTGAGTGAAAAGTTTTGCTAAATTTATCCCATCAGCTATTTCATATGTGATTACGGGACGAACCAAAACAAAATACTTTTTTTTAATGGGTGTGATTCGTTGGACATAAATCCAATTTTTCAAAATTTTTGATTCCTTAGAATTTTTTTTTTTCATTCCCAGTGGTATTAAAATGCCGCTATGTCTAGATATCTTATCTGTCTCTCCGGGAAAATGAATATCTCCAGAAAAAATTTTCAGTTCAATACTTTTTTTTTTTCTCTCCACTCGGACTAATCCACCTACTCGGCTTCTTATATTTGTATTTAAAGCGAGTTGTGTATCTACTTCAATGATACTATTGTTCCGGACGATTAGGTACGAAGATCCGGGTAAGATATGCACCTCTTCAGGAATAAAAAAAAACCGATCCACTTTCATTTTGTATTTTGGACTAAATTCTTTTGCTCCTCGATATTCAATCAAATCCTCTTTTTTTACGATTGAATCCACCTCTACGGCCCCATATTTCGTAATTCCCGAACTCTTTCTTCTATATTGTGGATCGTCAAAATAAGCAAGAATACTATTTCTATGTAAAATCCCATTTGTGGGTATTTCAATCGAAATACCAAAAGAGGGTATTAGTTCTTTCTCTCTTTCTGTATCATATTGTAATGGAATGATAAATCGATTTCTTCGCCTTTTCGCCAATAAATCAAAATTCTCTTGGAGAATCGAAGGATATATGAAATCCAAATGCCTATTGGAGATGATTTGATCAAGTCTTGAATAGTCAAAAATTTCTCTATCTTTTTTAACAGAAGGATCCAACAATTTATGCCTTACTTGATCATTAGTAATTGAGAAGTCAGAGATATATCTTTCGTCGACAGAAAAAGAATGAACATTTATTTGATCTTGATCTTTGTGGAGTGAAAAAGACACTATACTGGATCCGCACGTACCTCCCGCTAATAGCCATAAATGACTTGTTTTTGGTAATAGATGAACATTACTATATGTATATTCGGGTGCATGGTAGATATTGGTACTCCAGTGCATTTCTCCCTCTGATTCAGAATAAATATGTTTTAGGACCTTCTCTTTAAAATGAAAAGTAGACGCTCCAGTACGAATCTCAGCAATAACTTGTTCAGATTCTACATATTGATCATTTTGAACTAAAATCAAACTTTTGGGAGGAATATTCACACTATGTAGAATATTCCGACTCTCAATAGTTACATACAAGTCTATAGAACATAGAAAAGCAGGATGCCCGTGACGGGTACGTGTGGGATGAACCAAATACTCGTTGAACTTTATTTTTCCGTTAGAAGGAGCTCGTACATGTTCGGCAGTACCGCCCGTGAATACTCCGCCCGTATGAAAAGTCCTTAATGTTAGTTGAGTCCCTGGTTCCCCAATTGATTGCCCCGCAATAATACCTACAGCTTCCCCCAATTCGACCAGATCGCCGTGAGTGGGACTTCTACCATAACATAATTGACAGATCCAAGATGTATTCCTGCAAGTAAAGGGGGTTCGAATATATATTGGTTGTGCTCGAAAAGTTATGAATCGATTGGCAAGTCCAATCCCAATATCTTGATTTCGAGTGGCAATGCAGCGTATCCCCATAT